TGTAACCTTTCGCTCAATACTCAAATTAACAATTGAAGCATCCGAGGCTGCATCAATCGAGGATACACGACAGAAGGAATTGTTCTATCTTCAAACTCACCTTCACCAAGCGTAGGTTTATTTCAATAATTTGGTTCTTTCTATCCCGAATCACATATCTTTCTCATAATACTGAAGTCTAAAAAAAGAAGAAAAAAGAATCAAATCGCACCATCTCTGTAATAGGTAAATGCCTTTTTTTCTCCTGAAGTTGTCGGAATTATTCGTAATAGAATATTGGCTACAATTGAAGAGGTCTTATCAATAAAATTTACATTTATCCGAGATCTAGGCATAATTAGCAATCCTTTCTATAATCTATAATTAGAATTCTTTTCATTACCCTTCGGGGAAAATGATCCCACAAACAAAGGAATTGTACAATACGAAATAACATAAAACAGACTAATTCTAAAAATGTGGACCTTCCGCTCAAATTGTCCCATTTTGTTTGGACAAGGAGAGATATGAAATATTTGAATCAGATTGGATTTCATTACAATTTCGTAGTATACCAATGAACGGAACTATTACTATTTCATCTAAGATTTCGTCTAAGTTGAATAACCAAGGACTTTCTTTTACTACGGATTTTGATAACTCGAGAAGTTTTGATTTGGTTATGATCCAAAGAGGAAAAAGAATAATTATTCCATGATAAAATAGAGTAGAGTAACCATCCGTTTTGTTTACATGACGATCCATGGGGTAGCTGATGAGAGAAGTTGGTGTTGAGAAATAGGAAATTTGAAAGGAATTATTCCTATGGAACCATTGATCGGTCATACCTGTACTGCAATAATATGAATGACTCGCTATTCACTCGGTTTCTGGTCAATAATAAGATTATGTAGGAGAGATGGCCGAGTGGTTCAAGGCGTAGCATTGGAACTGCTATGTAGGCTTTTGTTTACCGAGGGTTCGAATCCCTCTCTTTCCGTTTCTGTTAATTCACCAACGTGACCGACCACAATGTATCAAATCAAATAACAACTGATACCATTATTCCAGCAATAAGACTTTTATTTGATAGAAATTCTCTATTTCAGAAATTCTCTATTCCTAATTACATTACTGCGGTACGTAAAATACAAATATCGGAAAGAACAAAAAAGAAAAAAAAATCCTACTGCTGATCTATTTGTAATACGTGAATGAGAAAAATGCGGATCAAGGCCCTTAGATCTATTTACTTCGTCGAAAAGAGGGCAAAATTCTCTGAATCTTTCTTTGTTATTTTCGTTAGGTTCAAGTCTGGCGGGAATAATATTCTACGACTAACAACTCATTTATTTTCAAACCGATCCATTTACTATCTATTATTTGATTTACTAATCCTTTATATTGGAATGAGTCAATAGTCAAATGTTTTGGCAATTCCTCGGGGGGGGGTGAAGCAATATAATTTTGAATCAGAGCTTTCGATCTTTGTTTATCCTTCGTAGTAATAATATCTCGGGGTTTGCAACGATAACTTGGTATATCCACTATACGACCATTAACTAAAATATGTCTATGGTTAACTAATTGCCTAGCTCCAGGAATGGTCGAAGCCATACCCAATCGAAAAAGGATGTTATCCAAACGCATTTCAAGTAGTTGTAGTAAAACCTGACCTGTTGACCCTTTGGCTTTTCCAGCGATATGTACATATCTAACTAATTGTCGCTCCGTCAGACCATAATGAAAACGCAATTTCTGTTTTTCTTCTAGACGAATACGATATTGCGATCTTTTCCCAGAACGCAATTGGGTTTTAAGATCACTTCCGGATTTAGGTCTTTTACTAGTTAGTCCTGGTAAAGTCCCCAGACGGCGTATTTTTTTGAAACGAGGTCCTCGATAACGAGACATAAAGACTCCTTTTTTTATTTTATTGAAATTTCATTTTACAGAATAAATCTTAAATTAAGACTGAACTAAAGGATAAACAAAGCAAAGCTAAATTTACTGAAGTATTACAAAGTAGAATGAAATGAATTCTATTAATATCCGGATTTTTTGTATATGTATATATAGGAAGTTGAGGCTCCGTTTTATGATTTGTTCTGTAGAGATCTAATTGCTCCAATCCATTTTTTATTCATAGTTACAAGTTACCACGACATAATAGATCGGTGATCCAACATTTTGAGAAAAGGAGAGATTATCAATCATGGAAAAATCGATAGAGAAAAAAAAGCCAGCTATCGGAATCGAACCGATGACCATCGCATTACAAATGCGATGCTCTAACCTCTGAGCTAAGCGGGCTCACATAACAGAAATAGAAATAGTATAACAAATAGAAATAGTGTATAGGAATTCAGGAAACTGCTGGATCTTAGCTTAGGGCTATTAGCTATTAATTTAATATGAACTATATAGTTCATATTCATAGTTCTATTGTTATATCTATATCATTATATATATATCATTAGATATATTAGTTATATCTAATATTATTAGTTATAACTAATTACATTAATTATTATTTATACATTCTATTCTTTTTTTTATGCATTTTATACATTTTATTTATATATTTATACATTCTATTTATATTTTTTAATATGTATATATATATGTTAATGAATATGTATATATAATTATATATATAATTATTAATGAAAATTGAAAATTATAAATTATGATTATAAAAAATCTAATTATTTCTTAATATAAAATTTATTTATTTCTTAAAGTAAAGCAGTTATAGCAATAATTATAGCGTATAGCGAGCGGATCGGTCCTAAGAAAAGATAAAGATAAGATAAGGATAAAGATACAATCCAAATTAGAATGAGACATTCTTCTGGTTTCATTCGGAAAAGGAAGAGATAGGACGAAAAAAAAAAAAGAAGAATGAATATCGACCGTTCCAGTATTCCAAATCGCACTGTAAAAAAGAAAGGGAGGGAGAAACATATATATGGGATATATCTATCCATATTGAATTGCGGATACATCAATGATAGAATCATTTCTGATTGAAACAAGGTTTATCCAATAGAAATAAACTGATAGAGGATCGCCAAAAAAATCAAATAGCAGCATACACTTTTTCGATATGGGAATCATTATCTAATGAATTCAACGGTTCCAAAATAAATGAAAGAGATGGGTGGAATTCCAACTGGATCTTGGTCTCAAATCAAAAGGGGATATGGCGAAATTGGTAGACGCTACGGACTTGATTGGATTGAGCCTTGGTATGGAAACCTACTAAGTGGTAACTTCCAAATTCAGAGAAACCCTGGAATTAAAAATGGGCAATCCTGAGCCAAATCCTTATTTTGAGAAAACAAGGGTTTATAAAACTAGAATAAAAAAGGATAGGTGCAGAGACTCAATGGAAGCTGTTCTAACGAATGGAGTTGACTACGTTGTGTTGGTAGCTGGAATTCCTCTATCGAAATTACAGAAAGGACGGCCCTATATAATATATCTAATACGTACGTATACATACTAACATATCAAACGATTAATCACGACCCGAATCTATCGAATATATATATATATATGAAAGAAAAAATTCAGAGTTATTGTGAATCCATTCCAATCGAAGTTGAAGGAAGAATCGAATATTCAGTGATCAAATCATTCATTCCAGAGTTTGATAGATCTTTTGAAAAACTGATTAATCGGACGAGAATAAAGAGAGAGTCCCGTTCTACATGTCAATACCGACAACAATGAAATTTATAGTAAGAGGAAAATCCGTCGACTTTAGAAATCGTGAGGGTTCAAGTCCCTCTATCCCCAACAAAAAGTCCATTTTACTTCCTAACTATTTATCCTCTTTTTTTCATCAGTGGTTCAAACAAAATTCACTATCTTTCTTTCTCATTCACTCTACTCTTTCACAAATGGATCCGAGGAGAAATCTTTGGATCTTATCCCAATTTGGATAGATACGATACCTGTACAAATGAACATATATGGGCAAGGAATCTCTATTATTGAATCATTCACATTTCATATCATTATCCTTACATTTATTAGATAAAATTTTTGAATACTTTACTTCATTTAATACTTTACTTTATTTAGATTTAGTCCCTTTAATTGACATAGATACAAGTACTCTACTAGGATAATGCACGGGAAATGGTCGGGATAGCTCAGTTGGTAGAGCAGAGGACTGAAAATCCTCGTGTCACCAGTTCAAATCTGGTTCCTGACACATGAATAATATATCGGATAGATATTCATACAAATTAATCGAGACAGATCAGGATATATATTCGTTAATAGTCAAGAGCATGATACATACTTATTCATCTAGCGTATAGATATATACCTCCATTTTTAGAGATGGGTAAAAAATATATGTATGGTTATGGTAAAGAACTAAAGTGGGATTATGTTCCCTTTTTTTTGTTTCTTTTTTCTTTCTTGTTTGTTCATATTGTGCTTTCTCTCACTCAAAAAGAGTGCTAAGTCTTCATACTTCATATATATATATATCAAAAAAAAAGAAAAAAGTTTAAAAAAAAACTTAAAAAAAGTATAGAGGGGTTGAAGAATAGGAATAGACAGGATGCATTTCAGACACAGTACAAATAAAATTCAATCCCTTTTTATTTCGGAATTTCGCTTTTTCTTTTCTATTTATTCTATTTCTTCACTCTTGCTTACGTTACTTTCCGAGGTCTGTCTAAGTGATGTGCGCGGTACAAAGTTCATGGTGCAGAACTCTTTTGATTCATCTTTTTGTTTCTGCTCATACAAAATAGATATTATCTTTTCCAAATTCAGGAATAGCAATGAAGCCTTTTTTAGGCCTATCCATAATACGAATTAGAGTCCAGTTACTCTGTTTCATCTAGAACAGAACGTAAAAATATTCCTTGACTTGAATGAAATCTGGAGTTGTGTCGTATAAGTGAACATTAGTTTCCTTATCATTCAATGAGCATCTTGTATTTCATAGAAATTTGGGGTAATATAGTCCTTACGTAAGGGCCAGCCTATCCAAC